GATCAGCGCTATGATCGCTTTGAGTTCTGCTTGAAATGTGTATGCTTACGTACGAGTTGCTATTCGGCCGTAGATCGGGTTCTGGGTTCTTCCCTCGAACTCCCTGAGTGGTATTTCGTAATGTAAAGCTAGTCTAAAGTAGATTCAGGATCAGGGTGGTGGGTGGGGTAAGAAGGTAGATGATAATAAAAAATTCTTTATCCTATTCTGCTAATTCTCTTCTTGTTGCACCATGTCCAAGCTTGACGATAGCAGTAGAACAAAAGTCACCATCGGACTCAAAGAATGAACCTTCCTTCCAAGATGTATGTCGTCCGACCCAACTTCAGACTCTTTCTTCCTGACCTATTTAACTCTCTGGCCGCAGTTATTTAGGCGGTATCCCGAGATTGAAGAGATCGAATTCCTCACGGGAACACACGAAACAAAGATATGAACTAGGTAAATAGAAATGGAAAAGAGATGTTTCCATTTCATCAAAATCATAAGCTTTTTCTACATCCATATGATCTACTAAAGTAGATCGGTATTGCCCATATAATGAAAGCAGATCTTGGTCCATGGAGTCCCAAGAAGGTAAGAACTCCAACCTGTCCGATGCTTCTTCGGCCAAATACGATATACAAGTGGGACCTGCACTATGAGCAAGCTGTGCGAAAAACCGCTTCTTTTTTCCGGTTTCGCACCAACTTGGGCGAAATGGGGTTCTACCGGGAAACCATGGATTTTTTAGTTTTCGCCATTGGTTACTGGTCGAGCCACTGGAATGGAATGAGATAAGAATCTCTGGAGATCTTTCCTCTCCACTTACTCGTAACAGGCTTTCCCTCTGTAGAAGACTTCTTCCGAATGGCATAATTGTCCTATTTTTTCCTCGATCTTCAAAGAAGACTGACTCCCCCTTCTCCTCTTTCATCGTCGTTGGTCCTTCTTTCACTAATGATCTCACCATTTTTTAGTAGTTCGCGCGAACGCGCGAGGGACTATCCTTTTTATCGCTTGCGCTTGCTTTTCACTCTCAAGGAAACGGTCTCTCTCTTCTATAAAGCGAAGCAAAGCGCATGGCGCTGAAGTGAAGAAAGCTCAATAAACACACACGAACACGATGCGCATAAATGAGACCGCTGATCATTTCATAAAACATATATGCTTGACCTTTCGCGATGCTTTTTTGGGGCGACCCACCAACCCAGCGATCGATGACAGAATGGTACGAACAAATAAAAGTCATTGGATTTGGTAGTTCTCCATTGACTTCTCTCTTTTCCCCTTTGCATATGTTCCTAAATGGGTGTGCGCCCCCAAGGGCCGGCCTCCCACTCTCTTATGCAGCATTTATTAGCTTGGCTGAGTTGGGTGGATCGTGCAATAAGCCTCTCTCGACTATCCCTTTCTCATACGTCTTTATGAAAGCCTCTCGCCTTTCGAGATCCGGTCCATCATCAACTCAGTCAGATCTTCTTGTTTGCTTGCTTTGATTAGGCTTCCTTTAACGGATTTGATCGGCATTTCGTGCCTGCAGCCCTGCTGGTTGTATCGCCCCGTACACCTCTTTTAACTAACTAAAAGCTTGGGCTTCTTCTGCGTTAAAAAGCTTGCTTCTCTTTTCTTGAAATATCTTTTTCGTAGAGTCAGGTCAGACATTCGCATCTTCTTCTACTAAATACCCAGAATCCTACCTCTATCCATAAGAATGGAAAGGTTTTCTAGTCGTACCTCTATTGATACGAGGGGCTGCTCCACTCTTCTATTGGTTTAGTGCGAAGGGCTGCCCTACATTCCTATTGGCACGAGGCAGTAGCCGCCGTTACCCGTTTTGGCCGAGAAGTCTTTTAAGATATCTCATAAGCAACTGAACTACCCTACGAGCAGCCAAAACAAAAGAAAGACTGCTAACAGCCTCTCGCCGGGAACTTATGTGAAAGAGAAGAGCAAACAAGAAAATCCGAGCTAGGTGGTCATAACGAAGTACGTTGGGAAACGGATTGCCATAATAGACAGTTGGTACGGAATCATTGAAATGAGGAGACACGTAGACTGCTCGAAGTGCGGGAAGTGCCTTTATTTACTAATCTAATTTAGGCCCGCAAGGGTAAGGGTACGACCAATCCATCTGCATCTGCTCCCCCTCTTCCATTCGTTGATCGAACTGCCGATGGTCGGGGGCGAAGAAACTCATTCTCATGCTCATGTGGTGGTTACAATTCAACCTACCCTTTTATCTTAATATCGAAAAATCCCTCCACTTTCACTCGTTATAGTATGATGAAAAAGCTCTCAAGCCACAGCCATTAGATGAAGAAGTTACTCCCTCTTATTAATTTAGTACGGAAGAGGACTACCCTACATCCCTTTGGCGCAAAGCGGCTGCCGCTGTCTGCTCCAGTCGAAATCTCTTTTGGGCTCATGAATAGAGGAAAGAGGATATCTCCCGTAAACCCAATAAATAATAGCTGGGATTGCCCGGTTTCTCTTCTAGTAAATAACCTTCGGAAAGAAA